TTCTTATTCTTACTTCGTACCTTTGGGTCAAATAGAGTGACGTGGCTAAGACCCAAGAAGTTTTGAACTATCTATTCCATATCCATTGAAACCAGTATTTGTGTGTTTCGGCTTGAGCCGTACGAGATGAAATTCTCATATGCGGCTCTCAGAGGGGGAGTCCTTCTTGGGTTACCTATCTCAATAAAGTATATGATTGGTTCGAAGAACGTCTCGAGATTCAAGCAATTGCAGATGATATAACTAGTAAATATGTTCCTCCTCATGTCAACATATTTTATTGTCTAGGCGGAATTACGCTTACTTGTTTTTTAGTACAAGTGGCTACGGGTTTTGCTATGACTTTTTACTATCGTCCAACTGTTACAGAAGCTTTTTCCTCTGTTCAATACATAATGACTGAGGCCAATTTTGGTTGGTTAATTCGATCAGTTCATCGATGGTCAGCAAGTATGATGGTTCTAATGATGATCTTGCACGTATTTCGTGTGTATCTTACGGGTGGGTTTAAAAAACCCCGCGAATTAACTTGGGTTACGGGGGTGGTTCTGGCTGTATTGACCGCATCTTTTGGCGTAACTGGTTATTCCTTACCTCGGGACCAAATTGGCTATTGGGCAGTAAAAATCGTAACAGGCGTGCCTGAAGCTATTCCTATAATAGGATCGCCCCTGGTAGAATTATTACGTGGAAGCGCTAGTGTGGGCCAATCTACTTTGACTCGTTTTTATAGTTTACATACTTTTGTATTACCTCTTCTTACTGCCGTATTTATGTTAATGCACTTCCCAATGATACGTAAGCAAGGCATTTCAGGTCCTTTATAGAAAAGGCGGATCATATATATTTGTAATTTATCATATCGGGGAGGAACAAAAATATTTAATTGCTACAAAACAAATATGGATTATTGAAAAATTAAGGCATATTATTTGGATACTTCTCTTCAACTCTGAAGTATTGTATTGTTACGAATAGTTGAAGTATATTTTACTAAAAGAGGATGGATTATGGGAGTGTGTGACTTGAACTATTGATTGTTCCATGCGGATATATGATTTTCTCCGCCACGTTGGAATTCACAACCCAATGTGTCTCTGCATCCAACCATCACGTCAATCCCCTTATGTAGCATAGGATAGGCCGGTTCGCTTGAGGAGAATCTTTTCTATGATCATACCCTAATCATGTTATGCATGAACAGGCTCCGTAAGATCCCTAGAATAAGCGATGTGGCATGATTAAAAGTTCTATCTATTCCACTTTGTTTGATTTTTTTATTATAATTTTATAATTATTTTTATAATTTATATTATAATTATTTATATTATAATTATTTATATTATAATTTATAATTATAAAATTATAATTTATTAGTAATTAGATATAATTAGATATTAGAGTAGATAGATAGTATTTATTTGATTAATTTAATTTGATAGTAATCTAATTATAGTATGGAGATGCATTCATTTCCTTTGCATCGACCCTGATCTATAATACTATCGGAGTGAAATAAGGGATCTAAAGAAGAACAGAGATTAGACTTTATTAATAATAAGTAAAAACTTTGTATTGTTGTATGTAAGAAAATCTAGATTTTGTGGGGATAAATAGCAAACAAAAGACATGAGATAATCCAAAAAGCACTTGATCATTATCGAATTTGTAAGCCTACTTGGATATGGAGCATTTCTTTGCCAAAACTGAATTCTTTGCAATGAGCAATGAATCGTTGCAACCCGGGGAAATGGAATTTCATAAATCTTTTCTTACATAGAGTCATTCTACATTGTATATGTGGATATGTATGATATGAAATATAGATTCTCTATGTACCCATTTATGTTCTATGGATCTATTTCTGTCATTCTTTTGATTCTTGTGCTCGAGCCGGATGATAAAAAATTATCATGTCCGGTTCTTTTGGGGGATGGATCCTTAAGAATTCACCTATCCAAATAACAAAGAAACCTGATTTGAACGATCCTGTATTAAGAGCTAAATTGGCTAAGGGTATGGGGCATAATTATTATGGCGAACCCGCATGGCCCAATGATCTTTTATATATTTTTCCAGTAGTAATTCTAGGCACTATTGCATGTAATGTGGGCTTAGCAGTTCTAGAGCCGTCAATGATTGGTGAACCGGCAGATCCATTTGCAACTCCGTTGGAAATATTACCCGAATGGTACTTCTTTCCCGTATTTCAAATACTTCGTACAGTACCAAATAAGTTGTTGGGTGTTCTTTTAATGGTTTCAGTACCAATAGGATTATTGACAGTACCCTTTTTGGAGAATGTCAATAAATTCCAAAATCCATTTCGTCGTCCAGTAGCTACAACAGTCTTTTTGATCGGTACTGCAGTAGCTCTTTGGTTAGGTATTGGAGCAACATTGCCTATTGAGAAATCCCTAACTTTAGGTCTTTTTAAAATTGATTAAACCGTGAAATGCCAGGACATAGGTATCTAGGGAAGATCCCGTTCTGGATCTTCCCTAGATACATCAATCAATTTTATAATTTTATTTATGATCTATATCCGCAAATATATGGATCGTACCGTAGATTCAAAACTCATTCTATTCTTTTTTCTTTATAAAAACTAAATAAAAACTAAAAATTTTTATAATTCCAACGGATTTAAAATTAACACTTTTTCTTAGGTAAATTGATTGAAAAATGCTTCTGTAGAGTGTCCAATATCTGTTTTACATCTTCTATGCGAAAATATTCTATTTTCATAAGATCCTCTTGACTATAACTCAAAAGGTCCAATAATGTATGTATATTGGACCTTTTGAGACAATTATAGGCCCTGGAAGGCAATTCTGATTGGTCAATAAAAATACATGTTAATGGAATTCGTTTTTTGTTTTTCTTTAAATCAGTGAATTTGTCTTGAAAGGAAAAAGGGGGCAGATTCAATCTGTTTTCATTTTCCTCGAAATTCATGTCCTCTTTTTCTGCATGTAGAAAGGGAATCAATAAATCAATCAAATTACGAGAAGCTTCATAAAGTGCTTCTTTAGGAGTTAAACTTCCATTCGTCCATACTTCTAGAAAGAGTATCTCTTGTTTTTCATTCCCATTCCCGTAAGAATGAATACTATGATTCGCATTTCGAACAGGCATGGATACAGTATCTATAGGATAACTTCCATCGTGAGATTCGTTTGTGGATTTCATATGATATCCGCGATCTCTCTTGATTTGTAATTCAATACACAAATCAATTGGTTCTGTCAGGTTAGCTATATGTTGTGTCGTGTCAACTATTTCTACAGAAGGTGGTGAGATGATATCTTGAGCGGTTATGTATTTTGGACCTCTGACGCAAATGGATGCGTCCCTAACTCCATAGAGATTACTTTTCAATACAATTTCTTTCAAATTTATTAAAATATCATGTACTGATTCTTCAATACCTACTATCGTAGAATATTCGTGCAACACATTCTCAGATGTTGCACGTGTGATAAATGTTCCTTCTATTTCTCCAAGTAAAGCCCTTCGCATGGCAATACCTACGGTATCGCCTTGACCTTTCATAAGCGGGGACAGAACGAAACGACCATAATAAAGGCGCTTGCTGTCTACTCTTGATTCAACACATTTCCACTGTAGTGTTCGAGTGGATCCTGCTACTTCTTCTCGAACCATACTATTATTTTTATTTTCTTTATGATTATTGGATCGGATCATTGAATCATTTATTTTTCTTGGAATCTATTGAATTCTTATTTCTACACACGTCTTTTTTTAGGGGGGCGACATCCATTATGTGGCATGGGTGTTACATCACGTACGAAACTTAATAGTATTCCGCTTCTACGAATGGCTCGTAATGCCGCATCTCTTCCGAGACCTGGACCCTTTATCATAACTTCTGCTCGTTGCATACCCTGATCCACTACTGTACGAATAGCGTTGAGTGCTGCTGCTTGAGCAGCATAAGGTGTTCCTTTTCTTGTGCCTCTGAATCCAGAAGTCCCCGCGGAAGCCCAAGAAACTACCCGACCTCGTACGTCTGTAACAGTTACAATAGTATTGTTGAAACTCGCTTGAACATGAATAACTCCTTTCGGTATTCGACGTTCATTCTTATGTGAACCAATACGTGCATTCTTACGTAAACCAATTTTTGCTATAGGTTTTGTCATATTTTATTATCTCATATTCATAAGAAAAAAAATAAGGAAGAATCAGAAATATATAGAAAGATACGGGAATATCCATTTTATATGAAAACTGATCCTTTTTTTCTTTCTTTTTACATGTACATGGGTTTTTTTCTTTTAGAAAGTTCTTTATTTAGAACTTGAGAAGAATTATCCCTGTCTCTGTTTATGTCTCGGATTGGAACAAATTACTATGATTCGCCCGCGCCTACGGATCAGGCGACATTTTTCACAAATTTTACGAACAGAAGCCCTTATTTTCATATTTTTTATTCCTTACCCTCATTCTGAATCTATTTTTTTGGAAACAAAAATTAGTTTATTTTTTTTTTTTTTTCGAATTATACCCCTACGAGAGGGATGTTTAAAAGAATGATCTAATCGTTCGAATCTTTTTTTCGAAGTCTATAAATTATGCGTCCCCTGATTGAATCATAACGACTCATTTCTATTTTTACTCTATCTCCGGGTAGTATACGTATAAAACTGCGCCGGATTCTCCCTGAAATATAACCTAGAATTAGATCTTGATTATCTAATCGAACTCGAAACATACCGTTGGAAAGTGACTCAATAATTAAACCCTCATGAATCAATTTTTGTTCTTTCATTTCAGATAACCCCCTTTAAGTATCAACTACTAGAGGAAGAGTTCTATAATTCTATAATTCACTTCTCCTCTCTATTTTACAAATAGACAAATAGTAAGTTCGAGAGAGTATTAAGTTACTGCAGGAGAATCACCATATATAACACAAGATTTCTCCTCCAATTTTTTCTAGTCGAGCTTCTCGATCTGTCATTATACCTCGAGCAGTAGAAAGAATTACAATCCCCATTCCGCCTAAAATCTTAGGAATTCGTTGATAGTTGGAATAGATTCGTAGACCGGGTCGGCTGATACGCCTTAAAATAATTTTATTCCCTTTCCTAGTCTTTCTATGTCGTAAGGTTAAAACCAAGAATTTTTTTTTACTTTCTTGATGTTTTCGAACGTTTTCAATAAAACCTTCTCGTAAAAGTATTTTAACAATATTTTTAGTGATATTAGTAGATGCTATTTGAACCCTTCCCTTTTTATCCATGTCAGCATTTCTTATAGAAGTTATTATATCGGCAATAATGTCCCTACCCATGACGAATTATAGTTATTGATGCCTCCTCATTTTTTATATAATCAACATGCTTTTTTTGTTTTAGTTTCATTTTTTTTCTTTTTTATTGATTTATTTAATTTTTTTTAATTAAAAGTATATGCATGAGACACGATCTATTAATTGGATCTATTTCAGATATTCGAATTAATAGAATTTAAATTATAGAATTCTATATCTATACTATGATATAAATAGAAATAAAGATAGGAATGAATATACTATGAAATAGTATAATTTAATATATAAATATAAAATATAAATAGTCGAATAATAATAATAAATATAATAAATATATAATAATATTAATATTATTATATATTATATATTATATATTATAGTATCTAGTAGAATATAATAGTATTTATATATTAATAGTATCTAGTAGAATATATAATATAATAATATATAAAAATATATAATATATTAATATATAGAATAGAGAATAGAAATATAAAAAGAGTATGTCCTATTTTAACCTACTAGTCTGATTTAGAAGACTATAAGACTTCGGGTGCTAATGAAACTATTTTAGTAAAATTCAACTGTCTCAATTCCCGAACAATCACACCAAAAATTCTAGTTCCTTTTGGATTTCCTTCTTGATCAATGATAACCGCTGCATTGTCATCATATCGTATTATCATGCCATTGTCACGTTTGAGTTCTTTACACGTGCGTACAATCACAGCTCTAATTACTTCTGATCTTTCTAGAGACATGTTGGGCACTGCTTCTTTTATTACAGCAACAATAACATCGCCAATATGAGCATATCGTTGATTACCAGTTCCTATGATTCGAATACACATCAACTCTCGAGCTCCGCTGTTATCCGCTACATTTAAAAGGGTCTGAGGTTGAATCATATCATTTTTTTATCTCTTATTTCAATGCAAGGGACAAGGGAAAAATAAATATTATCTGTCCAGAGATAAAGAAATCCGCGGTTGTTTTTTCATTCTCAATACACCTTTACTTACTTTTGTTTACCTATCCTGATCCTGAAATAACAAATTGAGTTCGTATAGGCATTTTGCATGCAGCTATTTTCATAGCTGCTTTGGCTACAGTTTCTGATACTCCACTTATTTCATAAAGTATTCGGCCCGGTTTAATAACGGATACCCAATATTCGGGGGATCCCTTCCCCGAACCCATACGTGTTTCCATAGGTCTTACTGTAACAGGTTTGTCGGGAAAGATACGTACCCATACCTTTCCACCACGACGTGCATATCGTGTCATTGCTCTTCGCCCTGCTTCTATTTGTCTAGCTGTGATCCAAGCAGGTTCAAGTGCCTGAAGAGCATATCTTCCGAAACAAATATGATTGCCTCGGCAACATATTCCCTTCATTCTACCTCTATGTTGTTTACGAAATCTGGTTCTTTTTGGGTCATAGTTGATGGTTGTTTCTGAATTCCATCTCTACTGCAGAACCGGACATGAGAGTTTCTTCTCATCCAGCTCCTCGCGAATCACTAGACGTGATTGTTTATGGATAATGCTTATTTCTTTTACTTTTAACAAATCTTCTAAAGTATTTAACTTTACCTCATATTGAATCACCCAAAAAGTCATCCAATAGATGAAAAATAAATGAAATATAAATTTCAATAAAAAAAAAAATATAAAACTAAAGGTTACGCGGGCGAATATTGACTCTTTTCTCTTTTATTTGTAGGGTCATTTTATGACTATTCAGAAGAAATCTATGTTATTCTTGGTTCATTCCGCCATCCTACCCAATGAATCATTAGGATTGATTCTTTTTCAATCAAATCCTATGTAGTCACAGGTTCCATCGTTCCCATAGCTTCTCCATTAATGCTTAGGCCTGAACTCTGCAATGGAGCTCCCAACAAAATCAGTTATTTGTTTCCGAGTCAATCTCCTCAGTTTTCTTAACCCGAAGCTCGATTCAATTATTCATCTATGTTTCTATTATTTATTTCTATTATTTATATCCTTATTCTATCTTATTATTTATTTATCTATCTTATTAGATATATAATATCTATATTATATATATTGATTATTGATTAGATTATTATTATTTAATTTAATTTAAAATATTATTATTTAGTAATTATTTATATTTAGATTCTTGATTATTATGATTGATTTTTATGATAATATATTCATTCTATTTATTATTATATTTATGTTATATTTATATGTATAATATTTTATTATATTATTATTACATTTATATATTTATTATATATTTATATATATATATTATTATTATTAATAATTAAATTAATAATTAATATTAAATTAATATTAAGAATTAATATTCTTTTTTTTTTTTTTATTTTATTTATATTTATTAATATTAATTTTATTAATATTTAAAATATTTTTTAAATTATGAAATTATAAATATTTAAAAATTTTAAATATAAAATAATATAAAATAAAAAAATATGAATGTTGTATATTGATTTTGTATATTTATTGTATATTGATGTTGATGCTTTATCACACTGCCTTTTTTTATGGGGTGATTTTTCATAAACCATACATATTGGAATCATATATCATTGAGATCTTTATTCTCTCTTTCTATCATCCTTTCATTTTTCCACATCCCCCTTTTTTTGTTTCATAATTTATAATTATATTTATTTTTTATGAAAAAAAATTTCAGTTGCTACAACTATATGATCGATTCAGTCATATAGTGACTGTTTCTTGGGATCTCGACAATACGAAGCAATAAGTTGGTTATTAGTTTTGAGTTTTTTTAGTTTTGATCGTTACTAAGTTTATAGTGGGGTCATCTTTTTTTTGTAATCTCAACTCTAAATAAAAAACTAAAACTAACGAGTCACACACTAAGCATAGCAATTATACGAAACCTAAATTAAAGAGTAAATCTAATTTTTATTCAACCTTATAGAATTATAATTGTTTGTTTTTCTTTGATTAAGATAAAAAAAAAATAAAGAAGAAAGCTTATAAATTTTTTCTATTGCTCAGCAGAATGGCGAGATAAGTAAAGGTCCATTATTCTTATTCTTGGTTTACAAATACCCAAATCTTTATGCCTAAGACTCCATAGATAGTTCTAATTGTATGGGAACAGTGATCAATTTTAGCCCGAATTGTTTGTAAAGGAACCCTACCTTCTCTGATCCATTCGACACGTGCAATCTCTTTTCCGTCGATACGCCCTGCGATTTGTACTTGAATTCCTTTTGTATCCGTTTGTTCAGTTAATTCAATAGCCTTCTTCATTGCCTTTCGAAATGAGACTCTATTTTTTAATTGTAAAGCTATATATTCTGCAAGAATATTAGGTTGTCCATAAGGCTTTTCAATTCTTGTGATAGCAATGTTGAGTCTCCAGTTTACAGAACGAAACTCTTTTTGTACATTTATCTGTAATTCTTCGACTCCCCGTGTTCGTCCTTCTAATAATAAATTGGGAAATCCAATATAGATTATGACCTGAATCAAATCTATTCTTTTTTTAATTCCTATATGGGCAATTCCTTCAAAACCTGAGGATATTCTCTTATTTTTTTGTACATAGTTCTTAATACAATTCCGTATTTTTTCATCTTCTTGTAGGCCCATGGAAAAATTCTTTGGTTGTGCGAACCAAAAAGAATGATGACTTTGAGTTGTTCCAAGTCTGAAACCTAGTGGATTTATCTTTTGTCCCATATTTTTCTACTCTTTGTTCCATCCATATTTTTTTTTTAATCCCTAAATATAAAATAGGAATCTAAATTCTATTTCTTTAGATGAATCTAAAATTTATATTTTTCTTTTAAAACAATTTTTATATGACAAGTGGTTTTTTTTATTAGACAACTACGTCCTCGAGCCCGGGTTCTTAATTTTTTAACAATAGCACCTCCGTTGACTTCAGCTTTACTAATAAATAAATAAGCTTTATTCAAACCCATATTATGACTAGCATTTGCTGCTGCAGAATAAACTAATTGTAAAATTGGATAAGATGCTCTACAAGGCATTAGTTCTAATATCATGAGTGTTTCCTCATAAGAACGCCCGCGAATCTGATCAATTACTCTTCGTGCTTTGAAAACAGACATACATACATATATATGTTGAGCTAACACTTTTGCTTCTCTATCCGAATTTTCGTTCTTTATCATAAAAGAAAGTTCTCCCCCGCCAATGAATGATAAGTGCCTAGGTGAAGTATAGTATAAGATAAGTCAGAAAAGTAAGAATAAGTAATAAAAGTCTAAGTCTTCGTATACTAGAAAAAGAAAATAAAATACTATACTCTTAGTATAAGATAAAGACTCTTAAGTCTAAATACTAATTATAAATACTATTAAGATAAGACTTTTAACATGAATACTTAGTAGAACGACTAACGACGAGATTTATTATCGTTTCTTGCATGTCTCACGAAAGTTAGAGTAGGTGCGAATTCTCCCAATTTGTGACCGACCATACGATCTGTTATATAAATAGGTAAATGTTCCTTTCCATTATGAATAGCGATTGTATGGCCAATCATTGTGGGTATAATGGTAGATGCCCGAGACCAAGTCACTATTATTTCTTTCTCCTCCCTCATGTTGAGTTTTTCAATTTTTCCCGATAAATGATTAGCTACAAAAGGATTTTTTTTTAGTGAACGTGTCACGGCTGATTACTCCTTTTTTTTAC